GGCACGTCCAACCAATTCTAACTATAAAAATAATTTTTTTTTTTACTATGTTTAATGGATACTTTTAGCTCATGATTCTATTTAGTTTTTTAAACTATGATTCCATTTTTTATAAAAATTCTACTTTTACAGTTTTCGATTTTTCACCAACAACTGCTTATCCCATACATAGATCTAGTCAAAATTTATGAATCATAGAATAATTATTCGATTCTTTTTGCTCTTTGGATCATAATTCAATCAAAAAACTTCTAGAATTACCCCAATCTGTAAGATAAATAAAATTCTTTTATTCTTCAACTTCGCTGAAATCAGAATAGTTCTCTTCATTCCGATCCTACTACATTTGGATGAAATTTAACCGGATTGAAATATTTCTTATGTTTTATTGATTCCTGTGAAATCAAAAAGAAACAATTTGAATATCGAGTAGGATTTTTTAATGAATCCGTTTTTATGTTATTTCGTACTATGTAATTCCTTTGTTTGTGGGATCATTTTCTCACGAAAGGTAATTAAAAGAAATTATAGAATGGGGTTGTTACCGATGCCTAGATCTGGGATAAATGGAAATTTTATCGATAAGACCTTTTCAATTGTAGCCAATATCTTATTACGAATAATTCCGACAACTTCCGGGGAAAAAGAGGCATTCACCTATTACAGAGATGGTGCGATTTGATTTTTTTTTTTCGATTTTCTTTACCGCTCTCCGTCTTAGTAGAAAGACACATTATTCGGGATAGAAAGAAAACAATAATTGAAATAAATCTACGCTTCTTGGAGGTGCAATTTGAAAATAAAAAAATTCCTTCTGTCGTGTATCCCCGATTAATGTAACCTCAGATGCTTTAATTGTCGATTCTAGTATTGAGCGAAAGGTGTAACCTATGGATTAAGTCAACCCTACTCCACTAGTAAAAATATCCACTAGTAAAAATAGGTAGCAGAGGGGAAGAAGCACTACACCTAGGAATCAACAACACGAAAACTTTGTTATAAATTATCCCTTTTCCTTATCGGGATCGGAACTTAGAAAAATGGTTGGGACAACAAACATCCATCTCGTTTGTATTTTGGATACCTGTATAACCATCGAAGACTGTTGAAGTGACTAATTCCTGGAAATTTAGAGGCGTTGCGGACAAAGAAATTGTTAGAGTTACCATTTTTATCTAGTAACAACATGCTTGATGTTAAGAAAAGATCTTTTACAGGAAGGTTGGCTAGAGATTTTTTGTAAAAACGCTAGTCCCATCAGTTCATAATGAGAGTATTTCAATCTTTTTTGATTTCATGTATTATTCTCATCTCATTATGCGCATCACATAAAGGGGGAGCCGTATGAGATGAGAATCTCACGTACGGTTCTGGAACGGAGATTCTTTGAATGGAATAAGGAACGACCGTAACGGATGTCGGCTCAATCCGAAGGAAATTATGCGGAAGCTCTACAGAATTATTATGAAGCTATGCGACTAGAAATCGATCCCTATGATCGAAGTTATATACTCTATAACATAGGTCTTATCCACACAAGGAACGGAGAACATACGAAAGCTTTGGAATATTATTTTCGGGCACTAGAACGAAACCCGTTCTTACCACAAGCTTTTAATAATATGGCTGTGATCTGTCATTACGTGCGACTATCTCCACTATAGAAAGAAAAAAAAAGAGCAAATTCGCTAATAAATACTAAAAAAAATAGGCTTTCTACATATGTATTGTCCAAACTAACGATTTGTATCAGCTGTAGCAAAGAAAGAAACTTCATAGAAGTAGAAATATGAAGAAATAGGTATGCCTAGATACTTTATTCTATGGATAAAGGATCTAATTGATAGAAGAAGCACCGTAAAGATCAATTAGTCAGGTTTTTGGCCGATACAATAAAAACTGCTTACTTATATCATGATATAAGATCAAAATGAAGGAATCCACTTATGTAATAGGGTGGATCCCCTACGATATTGAGCAGCGGTGTAGCATCAGATCCCAAAGACAGTAAGTCTTTTCTTTCTTATGAAGGAAAGTCTTTTTCAAGGATTCTATATAAATTTCGAGATGAAACCGAGATAGTTATCTTTCAGAAAATTGTAACGATAGTGAAATGCCTATGCTTTATTCTTCTGAAGGTGGGAGAAAAGATAAAACTTATTTAATTATTCAGCAAAATTGAAGTTTGAAACTTATATAATTAACCTCTTTTGCTTAACTCGAGAAAAAAAATGGGCTAGATCTATGATAAATTTCATTCAATTAGATTAGATATGGTAAATTTTTTAAAATATGGGACAGCAAAAGAATTGACTGTTGAGCCGTATGAGGTAGGAAACTCTCAAGTACGGTTCTAAGGGAAGGAATTTACCTGCCTATTCCGACCGGGGAGAACAGGCCATTCGACAGGGAGATTCTGAAATTGCGGAGGCTTGGTTCAATCAAGCCGCTGAGTATTGGAAACAAGCTATAGCACTTACTCCCGGTAATTATATTGAAG